GGACAATAAAAAAGCACACGATTTCAAACCTAAATAGAAATTTTTTCGAATTAGTATAATCCTTCATAAATCTTTGAAAAGAAATATATATTCAAATCAAAAAATTAGAAGTGATGAAATAATATTACTAAGTTACTGTAAAAAAGATGATTTATCTTTTTTTTTTCTTACTACTAAATAAAATTGTGATTTTATGCAGATACAGAAAAAGTGAATTATAATTCCGTATTACAATAATTTATATACATATATTAAGAATAGAACAAAGATTCACACGATAAAAAAAACTTAATATTAATTAAAAACTTTACCTAAAAAAAAGTTATTTGAGTTTGATTTTTTAGAATTATTACGGAATGAATTTTAATTATGGAATTTAGTGCTTGTCTTCCAGTACACTAAGTGAGCTTTTTTTTATTTGCAATAAATATTATTATAATCAATATTTTTTTACATTTTTTACATTTGATAATATAATCTATCAGTATAGATTAATTAAATGAGCACTCTCGTACGGATTTCAAACGTTAAAAAAAAAATTTTTTAATAACCAAATTTTATAAAAAAAAAGTTAAAAACAGTTGGGTTTTTAACTTTTGACTGTCTTTTTTGTTTTGAGAATAATATATAATAAAATTTGAAAGAAAAAAAACTCGATATGGAGTACGAAAGAATAGAATAATAAATGTCTTTGACATCCAATTATACCACTGAAAAACTTTTTTTCATTTTTGAATGGCAGTTCCAAAAAAACGTACTTCTATCTCGAAAAAGCGTATTCGTAAAAAAATTTGGAAAAGGAAGGGGTATTGGACATCGTTGAAAGCTTTTTCATTAGGGAAATCACTTTCTACAGGTAATTCAAAAAGTTTTTTTGTACAACAAAATAAATAAAAAACACTAGAATAATTAGAATTAGCCTAACTTAAAAACAAATTTTTTAGAATACATATAAAAAAATAAATAGGAACCAAAAAAGAAAAAAAAAAAGACAATATATAGATAAAAAAGAAAGGTTCACATTTTTTTTAATTTCCAACAAAAAAGGGGATTCTTATTTTCCCGATCACCAACTTGATGCAATAATAAATAAAGATCTTGTATTTCCTCGTTAAGAGGAAATACAAGATCTTTAAGCGAAATAAATAGGTTCTTGATGAAATTAATTAATTTAAGTCCAAAATTTTTCACTTTATACCTTTAGGAATTTTTATTTCTCTGAATTTTTATATTCTTTACTTGGAATCAAAATTAGAAAAGCATCTATCCACAATAAGTGAATATTAGATAATAATATAATAAATAATAATATATGATAGGATTTTTAAGTGATCAAAAAATCTTATGTTTGTACTGTTTGTACAATATAAAAGCATCAAAATAAATATTTGAATAATTCTTTTTTTAATTTCTCTTGAGTAAATTAGGCAAATTTGATTTTATTTTAAATTTCTAAGAATTTTGGAGAAGTTTTTATTTTTAGAAAAAGGATTTTTTTTTATGGAACTGATAAATTGAATTTATAGTTTTGTCTTTGGGTTGAAGTCCCAACTACTTTAATTTAGTTCCATTTTTCATTGTATTCTAGAAAAAAATATACAGTACAAAAAGTTAATTCAAATAATTTGAAAACTCAGATAAAAAAAAGATCTTAATTGAATTAAAACCCCAAATACCTATTTAAACAAGTTTTTTTTCGTGAAATCAATTGTCAATTCCAGTGAATTGGCTTCTTTAGTGCAATTTTAATCTCGACGATTGAATAAAACCTTGTTAGTATTGTTTTGAACAAGTTGCCGCTATGGTGAAATTGGTAGACACGCTGCTCTTAGGAAGCAGTGCTAGAGCATCTCGGTTCGAGTCCGAGTAGCGGCATAAGATCTTATAAAAGAGATATTATAAGTTTTATAATCAAATTAATACCCGACTCTTTTTCTAAAATGGGGTAAAACCTAGTATTAATTTATTAATTTTTAACAAATTTTTTATGATTTTTTCAATTTTAGAGCATATATTAACTCATATATCTTTTTCGGTCGTTTCAATTGTACTGATAATTTATTTTTTAACTTTATTAGTTAATTTAGATGCAATCATAGGATTTTTTGATTCATCAGATAAAGGAATCGTAATTACGTTTTTTGGTATAACAGGATTATTATTCACTCGTTGGATTTATTCAGGACATTTTCCATTAAGTAATTTATATGAATCATTAATTTTTCTTTCATGGGCTTTTTCAATTATTCATATGGTTTCCTATTTTAATAAAAAAAAAAAAAATCACTTAAACGCAATAACTGCGCCAAGTACTATTTTTATTCAGGGTTTTGCTACTTCAGGTCTTTTAAACAAAATGCCTCAGTCTGCAATATTAGTACCAGCTCTCCAGTCCCAGTGGTTAATGATGCACGTAAGTATGATGATATTAGGTTATGGCGCTCTGTTATGTGGATCATTATTATCAATAGCTCTTCTAGTCATTACATTTCGCAAAGTCGGACCTACTTTTTGGAAAAATAATATTAAAAAAAACAATTTTTTAAATGAATTATTTTCTTTTGATGTACTTTACTATATAAACATAAACGAAAGAAATTCTATTTTACTACAACAAAACATTAATTTGAGTTTTTCTATAAATTATTATAGGTATCAATTGATTGAACACTTAGATTATTGGAGTTTTCGTATTATTAGTCTTGGATTTATCTTTTTAACCGTCGGCATTCTTTCAGGAGCTGTATGGGCTAATGAGACATGGGGTTCATATTGGAATTGGGATCCAAAAGAAACTTGGGCATTTATTACTTGGACCATATTCGCAATTTATTTACATATAAAAAAAAATAGGAATGGTAGGGGTATAAATTCTGCAATTGTGGCTTCGATAGGCTTTCTTTTAATTTGGATATGCTATTTTGGCGTCAATCTTTTAGGAATAGGTTTGCATAGTTATGGTTCATTTACATCGAATTAACTAAAACATTAAAAAAAAAATAAAGGAATCCAAATAAAAAAGGATAGCATCTATATATAACTTCATATAAGTTAAGAAATCTAATTTACTTTTTAGTAGTAAATAATCAAGAACCTTTTGAATCAAGTAGTACAATGATTCAAAAGGTTCTCACAATACAAAGACCAAAGACTTCTGATTACAATTAAATTTAATGCTTTTTTTTATTTCCTGAAAACTATCCATAAAAATAATTAGATAAAATGGATTCGACCTTGTCACTTGCTAATGAGAGCACAAAATCAGGATAAACCCCAATACCAATTATGGGTAGAAGAATAGAGATTGAAAGAAATAACTCTCGGGGTCCAGAATCAAAAAAAGAAAAGTTTTTGCCAGTAATTAACTTGTATCCATAGAACATTTGGCGTGACATATATAATAAATATATAGGAGTTAATATCATTCCAATTGCCATTACAAAAATAATTAAAATTTTTGAAATTAAGAAATATTTTTGGCTGGTAATTATTCCAAAAAAAACGATTAATTCTGCAACAAAACCACTCATGCCCGGTAATGCAAGGGAAGCCATCGATAAGATAGTGAACATTGTAAATATCTTTGGAATGGAGATAGCCATTCCACCCATTTCATCAAGATAAACAAGCCGAATTCTATCATAACTCGTTCCGGCCAAGAAAAAAAGTGCAGCGCCAATAAATCCATGAGAGATTATTTGTAAAATAGCTCCGTTAAGTCCAGGATCCGTTATAGAACCAATACCTATAATTATAAAACCCATATGAGATACAGAAGAATAGGCTATTCTCTTTTTTAAATTACGTTGACCGGGAGATGTTGAAGCTGCATAAATTATTTGGATTGTACCGACTACCATCAACCAAGGAGAAAACATAGAATGGGCGTGAGGTAATAATTCCATATTGATTCGAACCAACCCATATGCTCCCATTTTTAATAAGATTCCAGCGAGAAGCATACAGGTACTGTAATGTGCCTCGCCGTGGGTGTCAGGTAACCAAGTATGTAAAGGTATAATCGGTGATTTGACGGCAAAAGCAATAATAAATCCAACATAAAATAGTATTTCAAGTGTGACAGGATAGGATTGATTAGCTAATAGTTCTAAATTTAATGTTGGTTCGTTCGAACCATATAAACTTATACCTAAAACTCCTATTAATAAAAAAATCGAACCTCCTGCAGTGTATAAAATAAATTTGGTCGCTGAATACAGACGTTTCTTTCCACCCCACATGGATAAAAGTAGATAAACGGGAATTAATTCTAATTCCCACATGATGAAAAAAAGTAAAAGATCCCGAGAAGAAAATGATCCTATTTGACCGCTGTACATTGCTAACATCAGAAAATGGAATAATCGGGAATCCCGAGTAACTGGAAAAGCCGCTAAAGTAGCTAAAGTAGTAATAAATCCCGTCAGTAAAATAGTTCCTATAGAAAGTCCGTCTACTCCCATTCTCCAGTAAAAATCAAAAAAATTGATCCATTTATAATCTTCGAACAGTTGAATTAATGGATCGTCCATTTTATAATAAAAAAAAAAAGCGTAGGTCGTCAGAAGAAGTTCTAAGATACAAATGCATATAGTATACCATTTATTGACTTTATTTCCCCTATGCGGGAGAAATAACATTAACGAACCGGCAGATATTGGAAAAACAACAATTATTGTTAACCAAGGAAAATCATTCGTGGTAAAGACAAGATACACCAGGTCCAAAGAACGCGTACTCAAAAAAAATATATAAATAAAAAAATATAATTGAACTTTTTTGAGTACGAGTACTTGTCAATAAAAAAATAAAATGTATTCCAAATTTATTCAAATGAGGTTTTCAGCAACGTATCAATAAGCTAGACCCATGCTTCGAGTTGTTTCATGCCATAAATAAACTCGAACGCTCAAAAAATCCGTTGGACAGGCAGATTCACATCTCTTACAACCAACACAGTCCTCGGTTCTTGGAGCGGAAGCTATTTGCTTAGCTTTACATCCATCCCAAGGTATCATTTCTAATACGTCTGTAGGGCATGCTCGGACACATTGAGTACATCCTATACAGGTATCATAAATTTTTACTGAATGTGACATAGGATCTATAGTTTTTTGAATGTCATAAATTTTCAATCTAGTAAACTTCTAACTAAAATAATATATTAAAATACTAGATGAAGCAATGATTTCCTTTAATAGAATTTTTTTAATGAAGTCTGGCTCAATTGATAAAAAAAATGGGGCTAAAATACTTGGATTTCTTAGATTTTCACAAATATAATCTAGTAAGTCATAACCTATTATATATGCAAATTGCAATCTATAATTTTTTTATTTATGCTACTTATTTAATAAGGTCGATTGGTTGATGCGAGTTGATTTTCTGTTACGATAAATTGACGAAACTATAGCTAATCCAATAGCTGCTTCAGCGGCTGCAATTGCTATAACAAAAATGCAGAAAATATCCCCTTTTAGTTGGGAATTATCAAAAAAATCAGAAAATGTTACGAAATTCATATTAACTGCATTCAGTATAAGTTCAAGACACATAAGAGCCCTAACCATATTTCGACTCGTGATCAATCCATAAAGACCAATCAAAAATAAATAGGCACTCAAAACAAGTACATGTTCGAGTATCATTCAGCAACTCCTTATCAATTTGGATTCATTTCAATATGAATAATAATTCACCGGATTCAATCAACTAGAATATAAAAAAAAAGTACGAATAAAAACGATATTAGGTAAAAAAAATATCATAACATACACAAAGTTTTCTTTGGTCTTTACTAATTAGAACGTTTTTTATTGACGAGCTACAGAACTTGCACCTATCAAAGCAACTAAAAGAATTATTGAAATGAGTTCAAATGGAAGAAAAAAATCTGTTGATAAATGAATTCCTATTTGTTGACTATTACTTATTAAATCTTGCTCCAGAATCTGGTTTAATCTTGTAGTCCAAATAACCCCGTACCATGACGTATCGAGAATAGTATAAATTAATGAAAAAAGAATAGTTGTACAAACCAACGAAGTAATCCCATCCCCAACGGTCCACAGATTGAAATTTGTGGAATATTCTGAATCATTCATGAACATCACAGCAAATATGATTAAAATATTTATGGCCCCCACGTAAATAAGAAGTTGTGCAGCAGCTACAAAATGGGAATTTGATAGAATATACAATAACGATATACAAACAAGAACAAATCCTAAGGAAAAGGCTGAAAATATTGGGTTGGGAAGTAATACCACTCCCAGACCTCCTACTAGAAGACCGGATCCCAGAAAAACTAAAAGAAAATCATGTATTGGTCCAGGCAAATCCATTATATTATTAAAATAAGAAAAAAATCGAAATCTTTTTCATGACCTTATTAATTTAACCGGGGAATTTTTTTTAATATGTTTATAATATGTTTCTAATAGAGTGAAATTAGAATCGAATGAATATGAATTGATGTAGATACAATTATTAGACAGTTTCGCTTTTTTATTCTAAAGTGTATTTTCAACCTATCTATTTCAAGAAAATAATTACGAATATATTATATTAAAAGAATGAGCCTTAATACTTAATATTATTATATAAATACAATACAATACAAGTTTTGAATTAAATTATTTATATAATTCAAAAATTTTGAATTCGTTTTTTAATAAAATTAATGGGTTTGCCCATTTTTTGTTTGAGGTGAATTCAAAATTGTTCGAATAGTGTAATCGTCAATTACTGACATTGGTAAACGACCCAAAGCTATTTGATTATAATTCAATTCGTGACGATCATAAGTTGAAAATTCATATTCTTCGGTCATTGACAAACAATTTGTTGGACAATACTCAACACAATTACCACAAAATATACAAATTCCAAAATCAATACTGTAATTAAGCAATCGTTTTTTTCGAATATTAGTTTCCAATTTCCAATCAACAACAGGCAGATCTATAGGACATACTCGAACACATACTTCACAAGCAATGCATTTATCAAATTCAAAATGGATTCGACCACGGAAACGTTCCGAGGTTATTAATTTTTCATAGGGATATTGAATAGTTACAGGTAAACGATTTGTGTGGGATAAGGTAATCATGAAACCTTGACCAATATACCTTGCAGCTCGTAGGGTTTGTTGACCATAATTCATGAAACCGGTTATCATAGGAAGCATATTGTAATTATCTATGAATAATTTTATCTTTGTTTCTTTCTCTTGTTTAAAACAAGTAATGAATATGTTGGATTCATTTTAAATTTAGAGTGAAAAGAGTTGGAAAGAAGTTGTTAATAATAGATTACCAAGGGAAATCGGTAAAAGAAATTTCCATCCAAGATTTAATAGTTGATCCATTCTTAGCCTAGGTAAAGTCCATCTTGTTGCGATAGAAATGAACAAGAACAAATAAGTTTTAGCTAATGTAATAAAGATACCAATTGTTGTTCCAAAAATTTGATCCCTTTCAAATAGCTCCAGAGTAGATATATACGGAATAGAAATATTCCAACCGCCTAAGTATAGAACTGTTACAAATAATGAGGAAATTAATAGATTTAGATAAGAAGCAACGTAAAATAAACCAAATTTGATACCTGAATATTCAGTTTGATAACCTGCTATTAATTCTTCTTCCGCTTCTGGTAAATCAAACGGTAACCTCTCGCATTCTGCTAGGGAAGAAATTAGAAAACTGATAAAACCTATAGGTTGACGCCACAAATTCCATCCCCAAAAACCATATTTGGATTGTGCCTCAACTATATCAACTGTACTTAAACTGTTAGATAATTCTAGTCGGCGATAACATTACTATTCTCACCGCTATTACAAAACCGTACATGAGGTCTTCGCCTCATACGGCTCCTCGGGGGCCAGAAATAAATCTAAGGACCAGATTAGTATTATTTCGATGGATATGATGTGTTCTAAAATAGATTAAATATATCTGGGGTCCCGAATTATACCAATGGAATTCTGTCTGCTCAAATTCTAAGAATAAAAAAAAGCGCTTCGGAATTCATCTCATCCTTTACAAATTTTAATTTCTATTTGTTGAGTAATAACTTAATCCTTTAATAAAATACTCCTTGTAAAAATAAAAATAGGTATTTAAGCCCATCATGGTTTTCAATTACGAAAAAGAATTAGACATCCTATTAGTTTCTTATTCATGACATAAATTCTATTTTATTTTCGAAATATATGAAAAAAATATCCTTGTTTCGTTCCTATTCTTCTTTCTTTTTTTAGAAAAAAAATTGGTGGACTTGAAAAATAAAGGATTATTTCGTTTCTGATAGTCATACATTTATCGGTGGATAGGAGCATACTCTGAATCGGAATCTTGGGGAGTACTGTCTGATCATTTCTACTAATTTCAAGCCCCCAATTAACCTTCTTTTTTTTGTTATCTTATGTTATGCATAAATATTCTTTTCAATTTGGTTAATCTCTATTACAAATTCTTTGTGTATTTTGGTGTTTCTAACCATCCACTCACTTTTACCTAATTGTCACTCACTTTATAATACATGTATGTTAATCTATATAACTGATAGTGAAAACGTCATATGGTTAATATTTTTAACCCGCTTCAAGCCAGGATGACTAATCAACCAACCTTGGGGTAAAGTGATTCTTACGCTTATGTTTATTTCCGTTTAACCTTTGTACATAGGAAATGAGACTCAATTTTTATTTTTACTGCTAATTTCTGAGCAGTTTTTTCACTCATATATAACTATCAAATTCCTTTTATTAAGATTAACTCGAAAGATAAATATATATATATTCCGTTTTTTAACTTAATTCGTCTAGAAGAACCGGAATAGTAAAAATAAACGTTTATGTTTCAACGAATCGCACGTAGAGATATTGATAAAACACATAGAGTTAATGGTATTTCATAACTAATCGATTGGGCAGCAGCTCGCAGACCACCTAAAAAAGAATATTTATTATTTGATCCATATCCTGCCATAAGAAATCCAATAGGAGCAATACTTGAGATGGCAATCCATAACAAAATACCGATATTGAGATCCGCTAAAACAAGGTGATTGCTAAAGGGAATTACTGAATAATTTAGTAAAATTGAGATAACTGCTATAGATGGTCCAATACTAAATAAAGGGGTATTTCCTCTGGATGGACGAAGATCTTCTTTGAAAAGTAGTTTTGTCCCGTCGGCTAAAGCTTGAAGAATTCCCAACGGGCCGGCGTATTCCGGTCCAATACGTTGTTGTATCCCTGCGGATATTTCTCTTTCTAACCACACAATTACTAGTACACCTGTTATGATTCCCAATACAAGAGAAAATATAGGGACAAATATCCATATGAGTCCATAGACCTCTTTTAAAGATTCCAATCTAACAAAAGAATTTATAGTTTGTACTTCTGTTGCATAAATTATCATTTTAACGATCAACTTCTCCCATAATTATATCTATGCTACCGAGTATCGTCATAATATCAGCCAATTTCATTCTTTTAACTAGTTCAGGAAGAATTTGCAAATTAATAAAACCCGGTGGTCGGATTTTCCATCTCCAAGGAAAACCACTTTGATCTCCTATGAGAAAAATTCCCAATTCCCCTTTTGGAGCTTCAACTCTTACATAAAGTTCTTGTTTCGATAATTCAAAAGTAGGCGAAGGTTTTTTACTAATGAATCGATATTCAAAATCATTCCATTCTGGATTCCTTTTTCTAGCCAAACCTCTGCTTTCTAAATTCTCATAGGGACCCCCCGGAAGTCCTTCCAGAGCCTGTTGAATAATTTTGATGGATTCTGTCATTTCGCTAAGTCGTACTAAATAACGAGCTAATGAATCTCCTTGTTTTTGCCACTGAATTTCCCATTCAAATTCATCGTAAGACTCATAACGATCCACTTTACGAAGATCCCATGGTATTCCGGATGCGCGTAGCATTGGTCCGGATAAACCCCAATTTATTGCTTCTTCCCCACCAATAATCCCAACTCCTTCAACCCGTTCTAAAAAAATAGGATTTCGTGTAATCAGTTTTTGATATTCAACAACCTCTGTTAAAAAAGAATCACAAAAATCCAAACATTTATCTATCCAACCATAAGGTAAATCAGCCGCTATTCCTCCAATACGAAAAAAATTATGCATCATTCTCATACCGGTGGCAGCTTCGAATAGATCATATACAAATTCCCGTTCTCTGAAAATATAGAAAAAAGGAGTCTGTGCACCAATATCTGCCATAAAAGGGCCGAGCCATAACAGATGAGAAGCTATACGACTCAATTCCAGCATAATTACTCTGATATAGCTGGCCCTTTTAGGAACTTGAATATTTCCCAATTGTTCTGGTCCATTTACTGTTATTGCTTCTGTAAACATAGTAGCTAAATAATCCCATCGTGTTACATAAGGTAAATATTGTATAATTGCTCGGTTTTCTGCAATTTTTTCCATTCCTCTGTGTAAATAACCCAATATGGGTTCACAGTCAACAACATCCTCACCATCTAGAGTAACAATTAAGCGAAGAACACCATGCATGGATGGGTGGTGAGGTCCCATATTGACTATCATAAGATCTTTTCCTGTAACTGGTCTCTTCATAAGTTTTTCCTTGATTCGTTCTGGCATGAATTAGATTGCTGAAAAAGAAATTTATCAAAAAATTCAAGATCTAAAAAATTCACTAATTCACAATTTTGGAATTTAACGAGTTTTTAATTCCCGAATATTCAACTGATTAATTAATTCTTTATAACGTACTCGATTTTTTTTTGACAAATAAGCCAGCAGTCTTTGACGTTTTCCCAGAATTTTTCGTAGACCCCTCTGAGATAAAAAATCTTTTCTGTGCAATTCCAAATGTGAAGTAAGTCTTCGTATCTTATTAGTGAAACTGAATACTTGAAATTCAACAGATCCCCTGCTTTCCTCTTTTTTTTCTTGAAATGAAATGAATGCATTTTTTATCATAAAAAGAAATCCTTCCCTTTTTAATTTTTAATATGAATTGAAAGATATTAATTTTACTGATCAGTAATAATAATGGTAGTTTTTTTGTACAAGGATCTGAATTAAATTATCAACTTCTTAATTTTATCAAAAAAAAAGAGAAATTTCGATCTAAAAAAGAAGGAGTCTGTTATTTTATTTATGTATCTGCTCTGATTGGTATCTATGTCATTGATTAAATGAATCTCATGTATAAAGATTGAATTTAAAACAATCCCTCATATTTGTGCATAGAGTTATTTTCATATACCGTAACTTATATATTATATATAGTAAAAAGGATCCATCATTAATGAATTTGAAATCGCGTATACATATGTATTCTTAGCATACTGAAATGATTGCCGTTAGTAGTATTAAACCAATAGCGATTCATACAAGCTAAATCTTCTAATCTAAAATTGGGGCAAAAAAAGTATTTTAATTTAATTAGGTTTTTTTTATCCCTATCAAGATCTTTCGTTTTATGCAAAACTGTGGTCAAGTTTTTAATATTCTTATCAAATCTTGAATTTATATCCCTCGCATTTTTTTTTTTTAAGTTGAAACAAATTAAAATTCGAAATTCTCTACGTCGTTTAGGGGATAGGATTTTTTCAGGGACAAAGAAATCAGAATTCTTTTTTTTTCTATTTACAGTTTTTTTTTTAGATTTTGTAATGGATTTTTCCATTTTTTTTTTATCAATATTTTTGTATCTTTTACTTATTTTTTGTTTATTTTTATGAACCAATGAAATACCTATGGTTCTATATATAATAAGTTGTCCATCGTTTTTTACAGACAAACGGACAGGTTCAATAATAAATATTCCTTTTTTCATTAATTTTACAAAAGTTAAATTCTTCTCAATCATTAGAATGTCTAGGCTCATCTCTCCTCTTTCAATAGAAGATATCGCTATCTCGTTTGGATTTTTTAGTCTAACCAAGAGACAGTATACTTTTACATTATTGAGAATTTTTTGATTCAAAAAAAAATTCCATCGCAATTGAAAACGCGAATATCTTGTGAGAAATAAATCAAGTTCCGCTTCGGTATTGCTTTTGTATTGTTTTTTATTTTTACGTTTTTTTATCTTCGATTCTGCATAATTTTCTTCAATATTTTTTTCTTGGTTTGATAGAGCTGATTCAGGATTTCTTTTTTTTTCTTTATCTGATTCAAGCTCTCCTTGACCTGCCGATTCTTTTTCTTCTTTATTTATATTATAAAACCGAAGGGATTTTTTTTTTTTTGATGGTATAAAACCTTTTTTCTTTCGAGTGATCCTTTTATTAACATTTTTTTTTTCATTACAATTGAAAAGAAGTAATTTAATTGGTATAACCCACGGTTTCATTTTATATGTACTAGAAAATAAGAAAAATTCTGGAAAGAAAAAAAATTCAAAATTTGTTATACGATGCTTTAGTATTTCTTCATTCATTCCCATCCAATCAAAAAAGTTTCTTTTTTTATTGGCAAGACCCGTCTTAGTTTTTTTAGCAATTCCTTGATAATTCTGAACTTTAGTCTTAATATATTTTTTTTTACTCGTGATATTAACCCGGGGCTCAATATTTACTTTTTTTCTAAACCAAAAGTTGAGAATTCTCCAATCAAAATATTTTCTATGCCGAATTTCCCCTATACCCCGAATATTATATTTTTCTAGAAAAGAAGAGACTAAACACTTATCTAGAGCAATGCCTATAGACATGTCAAAAATTTTTTCTTTAGAATGAATAGATTTGGAGCAAAAAAGATTATATATATAATCTTTTTGTAAATTATGTTTTGGATTTAATAACGAGTCGGCCTCAAAAAAATTGTGTTTTTTGTAATTATCAAATTTGTTTTTTTCATATGAATCCTCTTTGGTTAAACTTGGATTTAGAAGTGGAGAGTCTTGGTTTATTTTCTTTTTCCATTTTTGGGTTACTAATCTAGCCCATGCAATCTGAGGTAAATTGTATTGATAATGACTTCGTAACCAGTTTTTCCATTGATTTACTTGGGAATTCAAAAGGGTTTTATCTTTCAATTCATAATGAAAGATTCCTTGTTCTTGAAAAAAAACCTTTATTTTATTCTTAACAAAAAAGGATGTTATGCATATGTTATATTCAAGAACAGCCTTTAATTTCGAAAAGTTACTAACTTGAATTTGTGCTAATTTGTAAAATACATATGCTTGTGATAAAGAGCATAGGTCATTACTAATTTTTTTTTTTTTTGATATTAAAATTTTTATAGTCGAAATAAAAAAACTGGTATTTTTTTTTTTATTAATTTTTTCTCCATTTTCTTCATTCTTGTAAATATATTTATCAAGAATTGTTTTTGTTGATTCAAAAAAAAGTTGTGTAGTAATTCTTGGAATATTAATGATACCTAGAAAAATAGCTATAGACAGTTGTTCAATGCAAAATTTAAAAAAAAACAAAGATTTACGAATTAATCGGGTATTTCTTCTTTTGAATGTCTGCCAAATTTTTTTTGATGCCTCAATTATTTTAGAATCATAACGCGGTTTGTTACAACTATTAGTTAGGTTTTCTTTTTCTTTTGAAATTTCTTCTGTTTGATTTCTGATTGTCTTTATTCGATCAATCGAATTTTTTATTTTGTTTTCGTTGAGTGAAGAATTTGTCCACTCCATGGATTTTTTTTGAACAGATAGTTCATGAATCATCTGATTACTCATTATTGAATCTTTTTTAGTTTCATTTAATTCATATATTTCTCTCGGGCCAAATAATGGAATTAGATTTCGTTTTGAAAGGTTTTTTATTTTTCCTTTTATAAAAAGAAAGTTTTTGATAATCCAGTTTTTAATTTCTTTTGCGACTTTTAGGAAAATTGTTGCTCTTTCTTTGAAAATCCTTAAAACCAGAAAAGACTTAGTTTTAAATTTTTTGATTCTTTTTTTTAATTCTTTAGAAATAGGTTCAAAAAACGAAGGCTTTTTTTGGGCAGACCCAAACGGTAGTTTGGTTTCCATTCCCAAAACTGTTAAAAAACAAAAATCATTTTTTTTTCCTTTGTCTTTTGTTTTTTTTAGTCGAGCCTTCTGAGATGATTGAAATTTAGATTTATGCCAAGGTTTAAGATAAAAAGGAAATAGGATTTTTATCTGAATACCATCCGTTAACCAGTTTCTTGGAAATTCTTTTTCGGATAGTTGAACCCCATTATAAGTGCATTTAACATGCATTTCACGTTTCCAATCCTTTAAATCCTCAGACCACTCGGGAAATTGAAATAATAACATACGGACGCTGTTTTTCATTATTATCAATAAAGGTAATATAATATATTTTCTAAGAATAGATTGAGTTACTAAGATGGAACCTCTTATTATTTGAGCAAATAGGAAGCTATCCCAAGTTTCTGCAATTTCTATCCGTCTTTTTTCTTCTATTTTGGATTGTTCTTCTTCTTTTTTATCAATTTTTTTTTTTTCATTTTTCCACATGAAATTTCTAAGAATTTTTTTTTTTAGCCCCCATATATCAAACGAAAAAAAAAAAAGTTTATCTATTCTATCAAAAAAAAGGGGGGAATGTACTTTTGCTTGAAAAAATTCCCAAATAAAAGTTTTACGCCTTTGGGAACGCATGGATCCTTTAATTATCTCTCGACGAAAATCAGATTGTTGTGAATAACGGATCAAAGCCATTTCATTGTTTTGATCAGAATTTTTATTTTTTTTGAGATTAGTATAAATCTCGTTATGCGGTTCTTTATCAGTAAAAATCACTACACGTTTTGCTTTTCTTGAACGAATTCCGGGCTCCATTGGTACATTTTCTTCGTTTTCGCCTTCCAATTCTGCCGACTCACTTATTAATTTGTATGACCAGCGAGGAACTTTTTTATGGATTTCATGGAAATCAATACAATTTTTTATAAGAGTTTGATCATTGCTATCCGTTATAACGACATCAAATAAAAATTTGAAAATGTTTATTTCTTCTTCTGAATTAA